AAATCTTATCTATCAAATCATTGTACATTTCTCAATTTGAATTAGGAATTCCGCGTACAAAACAAATGTGAGTGTCCTTTAATTTAACTACATATATACATCTGATCATATATGTATTGCCATTATGTATTACAATAAAGAATACAGAAGGAGGCTTTTTTATGCGAGATCTAAAAACATATCTATCCGTAGCACCAGTAATAAGTACTCTATGGTTCGGGTCTTTAGCAGGTCTATTGATAGAGATCAATCGTTTTTTCCCGGATGCTTTGACATTCCCTTTTTTTTCATTCTAGTTATTAACACGGGGGGTGAAGAAAATTAGAGATACAATTAAATATCTCTGACTCCTACCCCCTCTCTTTTCTAACTTATTCGAATAAGTTAGAAAAGAGAAAGAATAAAAGTGGATTCAAACTCAGCGAAACTCGGAACTGGGTTCAAGCTTCAAGTAAATTTACTTTTAAATTTAATTAAATTAAGAGAACAGAAGTAGAAATGCGGTTAGGGCAACAGTATCATACAAGAAGTTTAAATAAAATAGAAAGACTGTACTTCTATTCTAATCTAAACTTCTATTCTAATCTAAACTTCTAATGTAAATAGAATTTAAAATCATTGTATTACTTATTTTCACTATTACTCTATTTACGGCTGTAACAAAATCTTTCATAATTTGATTTCGAGTTAGCAACTTCTATTTTTTCCTTTTTTCTTCTTCGTTTCGGATAGGAAAATAGAAGAGTTGAGTGAATAAAAACCAAAAGGAGGTTCATGGCCAATGGTAAAGACGTCCGAATAAGGGTTATTTTAGAATGTACCAGTTGTGTTCGAAACAGTGTTAATAAGAAATCAATAGGCATTTCTAGATATATTACTCAAAAAAACCGACACAATGGGCCTAGTCGATTAGAATTGAGAAAGTTCTGTCCCTATTGTTACAAACATACAATTCACGGGGAGATAAAGAAATAGATGGAATCGATCAACTGCGTGTCACTTTTACAAGGAAGATTCAAAATGACATATTAACATATATTAGCATATCATATGTTAATATATATATTTAAATAGAAACAAGCAAAATCCTATTTCTTAATTCTAAATCATTAGCATTTTTGATCCGATCGAAGGAAATAGGATTCTCGAAATAAGGAATAAAATAAACAAGCCATGGATAAATCCAAGCGACTTTTTCTTAAGCCCAAGCGATCTCTTCGTAGGCGTTTGCCCCCGATTGGATCGGGGGATCGAATTGATTATAGAAACATGAGTTTAATTAGTCGATTTATTAGTGAACAAGGAAAAATATTATCTAGACGGGTGAATAGATTGACTTTAAAACAACAACGATTAATTACTATTGCTATAAAACAAGCTCGTATTTTATCTTCATTACCTTTTCTTAATAATGAAAGACAATTTGAAAAAAACGAGTTAGTCGCTAGAACTACAGGTCTTAGAACCAGAAAAAAATAGGCTTACTCTTCAATTGAATCAAAATTCCAATCCGAACTCAAACGTGGGTTGATGTTTTGTTCGAGAAAAATCCAGGAATCCAGATTTGATTGTCGTGTCATAAAAAAAACGAATTGGGTAAGGTAAAAAGAATAAATATTTTTTTATTGAATGTTTTTGTTCAGTTTGACTACTTGATCATATTATGATCATATTTTATCATACTTATTTCTATTCTACCTTCCCGGAATTCATTTTCTAAGGAATTCTATGTCAAACATTCCGAAGGATTCCCTACAATCTCCTTATTTTATCATGTCATTGGAAATCAGATAAAGGCAATTCCTATTTAATATAGCTAGTTGTGCAAGTATCTTACGATTAAGAAGCAACTGTCTCTTGTACAGATTGTTTATTAATGTACTATAATTACAGGATGCTGCATTCTCGCGAATTGCTGCATTTATACGAGTGACCCACAAACACCGAAAATTTCTTTTGTGCCTATCTCTATCCCGATAGGCCGAAAACAAAGCTTTTATTTTTTGTTGAATAATAGTTCGAGTAAGTCTCGAATGAGCCCCACGAAAGCTTGATGCGAATAAACGAATTTTTGTTCTACGCCTCCGAGCTATATATCCTCGTCTAATTCTAGTCATTGAATAAACTTTGATAAATAACTAATTGATTTCCTTTCTTTCAGTTATTCTTTTTCCCTTTTCTAGAATAACAAAACGGATTCTTCCAATGTATAAAATAAGAATTCCAACGGCTTTTGCTACTCTAACCTTCCCAACCACGATTTTTTCTTTTTTTTTTTTTATATATATATAAGCATTTCGCCTTGAAATAAGAAATTTTATTGGTACTAGGTATCAAACAAAAACATAGTAAATAAAAATAAGTAGTAATAAGTAGTAAATAGAAATGGATAAGGAAATAGTGGGTTCCATCGTTTCTATGGTTATTTCTTAAACGGCGAGGTCCTCTCTATACACCGGAGCCCCTTACTTGATTTAATCAATGCTATTGTGAACTTGTACAGTTCACACTTTTTGGCTCTACCCATAAATTCCCCAGTAGTAGGTCTTTCACAACGAGATCTATTTTTACAGTAACGGTATTGAATTATGCGGATTAGCTGATTAGCTGACCTTGTTAGTCCGTTCTTGCAAGAGTAGAGGCATCAATTTTCGGCTTTTTAATTTTAATTTCAATAAGATTTGCCCTGCTTAACAGATAATCATTTGCTACCAATGGGGAATTCTTTCGCATTTTCAATTGAAAATTGAGGTAATTGAATTTGCACCAATAGAAACCATAAATTTGATACACAATAGAAGGATATTCTAGATCTTTTTTTTTTAGTTTTAGTTAGTGAAGGGGAGTCTTCCATTCTATCCTATTCATCGGTACTGATCACGGATAGGAAAAATTCTTTCTTTTGTCCCAACCCACAATTTGAAATCTGAACGAGTCGCACATACACCCTAGTACATGTCCCTCGACGCTGAGGGCATCCCCCGAGAGCGGGGGATTTGGTGACATTTCTGATTGGCTGTCTTGTGTTTCTAATAAGTTGTTTAATAGTTGGCATGTTGAATCGTATGCATAATGGGCTGGTTTAGATCGATCCTAACCGGATGATTATGAATTCTTTCTATATTCATATTCTATTTTAATATTTTATTAATTATTAAAATTCAAATTAATAGAATATTAAACCTGGGTAAGAAACTAAAATCTTAAATCGCGATTTGTGTGAAATTCCTGCTATTTTTTATGCAACTGCTACAAGATCAACAATTCCATGAACTTGGGCTTCTGTTGCTGACATAAAAACATCCCTTTCCATGTCTTCGGATACAACCCATAAGGGTTTGCCTGTTCTTTGTGCATAAACCCTTGTGAGGATTTCGCGCAGTTTCAGTAGCTCTTCCGCTTCCAGGACAAATTCTCCTATTTGTGCTTCATAAAAAGCAGCAATAGGTTGATGGATCATTACCCTGATGATATAATATAATAAAAGGTTACTTTATCTCGCATAAGAAGGTCATGAGAAGAGATAAAAAATAAAAAAAAAAAAGATAGAATTGAACAACCGTACAGGCATTGTTTGCACATTGCATACGGCTCTATAAGAGAATTCACTTTTACCGAAGAAAAATAGAGAGTCTACAAGGCCTAGGTCGGTAAATGATACAATGACCACCCTTCCCTTGGTAGGAATTAAGAAAAACAAAATACTATGGTGGCTCCGTTGCTTTATTTCATCGGTGATTTAGCAATCCCAAAGTTTCTTTTTTTTTCAAATAAAAAAAAAATGAAAAAAGAATATAATCTTTTTTTTTTTTTTTCGTCCTCTTTCATAATTCATAATAATATAAATAGCATTAAGAACTTTCTGGTGTGAAAACAAAAAAAAAGTTTGCGACACTGAAATAGGCTCCCGATAAATAAGAAAAAATCGGAAATACCTTTAATATCTCATACTACTCTTTCAATACATAATCTAATGTTAAAACGAAATAAAAAATTTCTTATATTGAATTCGAAATGCCATGCTATTATTACTTAATATTCATATTTCATATGGCGAAGGCATAGTTTTCTTTTTTCTTTCAAATAAAATAAAAAATAAAAACCCATTGGCGCCAAGCGTGAGGGAATGCTAGACGTTTGGTAATTTTTCCTCCGACCAGGATAAAAGATCCCATTGAAGCGGCTAATCCCATACATACTGTTTGTACATCTGGTCGCACAAATTGCATAGTATCATAAATAGCTATTCCGGGTATTACCCATCCGCCAGGAGAGTTTATAAATAAATACAAATCTTTGATCTCACTTTCTGTACTGAGATATACCATAAGACCGATAAGTTGATTCGAGATCTCACTATCAATATCTTGACCTAAAAAAAGTAATCTTTCTCGATAAAGTCGGTTGATTAGGATCAAATCCTATCCCTTAGGAACCGTACATGCACCTTTTGATGCATACGGTTCATCAAAAATCGCGAAAAAAAAGAATCAATATGTAGATCCCAGCCTTCTTTTTTTGATTTTAACGACTAACGAAGGAGCTTTTCCTCCATTTTTCAAGAAAGATGGTTTTTTTACCCGTTTACCTATAATAAAAAAAAATGAATTAAACTTATCAAACTAACTTCTCATTGATGTATTCTTTCATCGGGATCCAATTCAAATCACGATGACATTCTCTTGTTCCTGAGTGGGCTTCTTTAATTCTTTTAGGTTTGTGCTCTACTCCGAGTAAAGATCTGCCCGATTTTGATTTGCACATATAGGGCAAATGTCTCCAATACCGCGTCTTTTTGTTACAACTTCCTTTTTTTCAATTCATTTCACGCCTTCCACAAAATATTTGACGTATTTATCAAATTATTCGATTGATTATGATTAGCAGTTTGAAATTATTCCTATTTCTAATTTAGAAATAGAATATGATATAAATAGTAATCATGGATAGAGTACTAATTGGGTTTTTCTAAGCGGAGCCTGGATACTTTATTTTATTGGTCCAAACAAGCTAACCATAAATTATTCTAATTGATAATATTAATCTGAATACCTCCAAAGCATAGATCTAATTGCACTTCATTGCCACTTCACGCTCTAAATTTTTGATGATTTAATCAATTCTTCTTTGGCGAAACAGAGGATATCTCGATCGGGGTAGAGAACGGGGAAATCCCATAATGACCCAATGTCTCTGACAAGTCGCACTATACGTCAATCCAATTTGAACTATCCTCCCCGGGATTTCGAAAAGGGACTTTTGGAACACCAATAGGCATTAAATGAAATAAAAAAAATGAAGTACTCTATTTCACTTTGATGTGAAAGCGTAACAATGAATTTATTGTCTTAATAATATTTGGCTTTTTTTATTTTTTCTATTTTCTTTATTTTTATGAATTTATTGTCTTAATAATATTTGGCTTTTTTTATTTTTTCTATTTTCTTTATTTTTATGTTTTATTTGCTTTGCGCGGATTCGATAAGTTCATAACATAAAAAAAATAAAGAAGACAAAATGAATAAAGTAAAATTCTTACGAATAGGCTCTTTGAATGATGAACAAATCTGTATGCATTCGCTCATCTAAAATGGAGTAAACCTACCATTGCGTATTGGTACTTATCTGGTATAGAATAGATCTGCTTCTCTTTGTTCCTACAAACAGAATTGTGACATTATGACTAAAATACTAAAAAAAAAAATGGAATCCTTTCTCCGAGATAATCCACTGAAAAAAGGGAGTTCCATAACATAGTTTTTTCCAGTGCGATAAAGTTACATAGTTTCTATCTTTCCTTGATAAGGGGGTATTCCATGGGTTTGCCTTGGTATCGTGTTCATACCGTCGTATTGAATGATCCCGGTCGTTTGCTGGCTGTCCATATAATGCATACAGCTTTGGTTGCTGGTTGGGCCGGCTCGATGGCTCTATATGAATTAGCAGTTTTTGATCCTTCTGACCCCGTTCTCGATCCAATGTGGAGACAAGGTATGTTCGTTATACCCTTCATGACTCGTTTAGGAATAACCAATTCATGGGGTGGTTGGAGTATTACAGGAGGAACTATAACGAATCCGGGTATTTGGAGTTATGAAGGTGTGGCTGGAGCGCATATTGTGTTTTCTGGCTTGTGCTTCTTGGCAGCTATCTGGCATTGGGTGTATTGGGATCTAGAAATATTTTGTGATGAACGTACAGGAAAACCTTCTTTAGATTTGCCCAAGATCTTTGGAATTCATTTATTTCTCTCAGGGGTGGCTTGTTTTGGGTTTGGCGCTTTTCATGTAACAGGATTGTATGGTCCTGGAATATGGGTGTCTGATCCTTATGGACTAACCGGAAAAGTACAATCTGTAAATCCAGCGTGGGGTGTGGAAGGTTTTGATCCTTTTGTTCCGGGAGGAATAGCCTCTCATCATATTGCAGCAGGGACATTGGGCATATTGGCGGGCCTATTCCATCTTAGTGTCCGCCCGCCCCAACGTCTATACAAAGGATTACGTATGGGAAATATTGAAACCGTGCTTTCCAGTAGTATCGCTGCTGTCTTTTTTGCAGCTTTTGTTGTTGCTGGAACTATGTGGTATGGTTCAGCAACTACCCCCATTGAATTATTTGGTCCCACTCGTTATCAATGGGATCAAGGATACTTCCAGCAAGAAATATATCGAAGAGTTGGTGCTGGGCTGGCTGAAAATCAAAGCTTATCTGAAGCTTGGTCTAAAATTCCTGAAAAATTAGCTTTTTATGATTACATCGGAAATAATCCGGCAAAGGGTGGATTGTTCAGAGCAGGTTCAATGGACAACGGGGATGGAATAGCTATTGGGTGGTTAGGACATCCTATATTTAGAGATAAAGAAGGGCGTGAGCTTTTTGTACGTCGTATGCCTACTTTTTTTGAAACATTTCCAGTTGTTTTGGTAGACGGAGACGGAATTGTTAGAGCCGATGTTCCTTTTCGAAGGGCAGAATCGAAGTATAGTGTTGAACAAGTAGGTGTAACTGTTGAGTTCTATGGTGGCGAACTAAATGGAGTCAGTTATAGCGATCCTGCTACTGTGAAAAAATATGCTAGACGTGCACAGTTGGGTGAAATTTTTGAATTAGATCGTGCTACTTTGAAATCCGATGGTGTTTTTCGTAGCAGTCCAAGGGGTTGGTTTACTTTTGGACATGCTTCGTTTGCCCTGCTCTTCTTCTTCGGACACATTTGGCATGGCGCTCGAACCTTGTTCAGAGATGTTTTTGCTGGTATTGATCCAGATTTAGACGCTCAGGTGGAATTTGGAGCATTCCAAAAGCTTGGAGATCCAACTACAAGAAGACAAGTAGTTTGATACAACATTAATCTCTGATTTTTCGTCTCTATTTTCTTTTTGTAATTTGGCATAGGGTACTGGGGACATCTTGATTTGAATCGCCGCCTTTTCTTTGCTTTGACTCTTGCTCTTTTTTTATCCGGGAACGCTCTAAATAAACAGGTATGGAAGCTAT